TGACGCCTCAGACAGCGAACGAGTCGTCGTATGCCCCAGAGGATAGATTATTACGAGCCATACTTGGCATTCAGGTATCCGCTGCAAAGGAAACTTCTCTAAAATTACCTATAGGCGGAGGGGGTCGAGTTATTGATGTGAGATGGATCCAAAAAAGGGGGGGTTCAAATTATAACCCAGAAATGATTCGTGTATATATTTCACAGAAACGTGAAATCAAAGTGGGTGATAAAGTGGCTGGAAGACATGGGAATAAGGGTATTATTTCAAAAATTTTGCCTAGACAAGATATGCCCTATTTACAAGATGGAACACCGGTTGATATGGTTTTCAACCCCTTAGGAGTACCCTCACGAATGAATGTGGGACAGATATTTGAATGTTCGCTCGGGTTAGCGGGAGATCTTTTAAATAGACATTATAGAATAGCCCCCTTTGATGAGAGATACGAGCAAGAGGCTTCGAGAAAACTAGTGTTTTCGGAATTATATGAAGCCAGTAAGCAAACAAAAAATCCATGGGTATTTGAACCCGAATATCCAGGAAAAAGTAAAATATTTGATGGAAGAACTGGAGATCCCTTTGAGCAACCTGTTCTAATAGGAAAGTCCTATATACTTAAATTAATTCATCAAGTTGATGATAAAATCCATGGACGTTCCGGTGGACATTACGCACTTGTTACACAACAACCCCTTAGAGGAAGGGCCAAACAGGGGGGACAACGAGTGGGAGAAATGGAAGTTTGGGCTTTAGAGGGATTTGGTGTTGCTCATATTTTACAAGAAATGCTTACTTATAAATCTGATCATATTAGAGCTCGTCAGGAAGTACTTGGTACTACGATTATTGGAGGAACAATATCTAATCCTGAAGATGCTCCAGAATCTTTTCGATTGCTTGTTCGAGAACTACGATCTTTGGCTCTGGAACTGAATCATTTCCTTGTATCTGAGAAAAACTTCCAGATTAATAGGAAGGAAGCTTGATCTGAATGAATCAGAATTTCTATTCTATGATTGACCGGTATAAACATCAACAACTTCGAATTGGACCAGTTTCTCCTCAACAAATAAGTGCTTGGGCTAACAAAATTCTACCTAATGGGGAGGTAGTCGGAGAGGTAACAAAACCCTACACTTTTCATTACAAAACCAATAAACCAGAAAAAGACGGATTGTTTTGTGAAAGAATCTTTGGACCTATAAAAAGTGGAATTTGTGCTTGTGGAAATTATCGAGTGATCGGAGCTGAAAAGGAAGACCAAAAATTTTGTGAACAATGCGGGGTCGAATTTGTTGATTCTCGTGTACGAAGATATCAAATGGGATACATAAAACTCGCATGTCCAGTGACTCATGTGTGGTATTTGAAACGCCTTCCTAGTTATATCGCGAATCTTTTAGATAAACCACTTAAGGAATTAGAGGGCCTAGTATACTGCGATGTGTGATTTGATCGAAATTATCATTTTACAGATTCGGACTGAGAAACTGTCATCCCATTCAATCTGATTGGGATGCCCCTAGTTTGACATGTATATTGGGACGAGTAACATGAAGCTCAGAATTATGGGTGTATTCTCAATACTTCCAAATGAAAGGGGAATTGATCCATGGTCGATTCTGTAATAGATAAATAAGAATTGCTAGTTATACCTCGTGAAAAAAAAACTTTTTTGTGGAATTAGCCATTCTATTTTTTTTTTAGAGAGAGATTCTGTTCAAGTAAGCAAATATAGCATGGTTACAGGAGTTTATCCATCGCATATATGCTTCAAGGGACATCACAGAATAACCATCGAGGTGAGTAGGGACCTAAAAGATCGAATAGAACAATATATCAACAAGTAAATCCCTTACGAGTTCAAAAGTATTCCTTTCAAAAAAAAAAAGGGGGGGGGGGGGATTCATCATTCGAAGGGAAGTAGACTACTCAAAAATTTTACATTTTATTTATTATTATTATGTATTATTATTATGTATTATGTCGTAATTGAATAAGTAATTCAGAAAATTAAAGTGTCAAATGAAGAATGAATCAATGAAATATTGGTTTGCCTTTACTGAGAACTTGAGTAAGGAGTAGAGTAGCTCTTTTGTTTGGGGGTTTTCTCAAACAAAAAAAAAAATAAGAAAGAACCCCTTTCTTTATTTGATTTAACTACTTGAGCCGGATGAGAGGAAACCCTCACGTCCGATTTTGAAAGGGGGAATCCATAGGAACCTATCTCGATTTTTCTTTTGCTAGGCCCATAGCTAAAAAACCCACTTTCTTACGATTACGAGGTTCATTCGAATATGAAATCCAATCCTGGAAATACAGCATCCCGCTTTTTTTTACTACCCAAGGCTTCGAGACATTTCGAAATAGAGAAATCTCTACTGGAGCAGGTGCTATCAGAGAACAATTAGCCGATTCGGATTTGCGAATTATTACAGATAATTCATTGATAGAATGGAAGGAATTAGGAGATGAAGGGTCCACCGGGAATGAATGG